GCTAGTGTAGCTTATATAAAGCATAACACTGAAGATGTTAAGATGAGCCCTAATAAGACTCCACAGGCAGACAGGTATGGTCCCTGCTTTTACGTCAGCTATAACTAAACTTACACATGCAAGTATCCGCACCCCAGTGAGAATGCCCTCAACACCCAACCGGACTAGAGGAGCAGGCATCAGGCACACGCTACGTAGCCCAAGACGCCTTGCTACGCCACACCCCCAAGGGTATTCAGCAGTGATTAATATTAAACATAAGCGAAAGCTTGATTTAGTTAAAGTTAAGAGGGTCGGTAAAACTCGTGCCAGCCACCGCGGTTATACGAGAGACCCAAGTTGACGCCTACGGCGTAAAGCGTGATTATAGGCCAGAACAAAACTAAAGCCAAAACCCCTCAAAGCTGTTATACGCACATCGAGGGCCGTAAGCCCAAAAACGAAAGTAGCTTTAATTCAACTACCTAGACCACACGACAGTTGGGAAACAAACTGGGATTAGATACCCCACTATGCCCAACCATAAACTTTGATAATAAGATACAAATATTATCCGCCAGGGAACTACAAGCGCATTGCTCGAAACCCAACGGACTTGGCGGTGCCCCACACCCACCTAGAGGAGCCTGTTCTGTAACTGACAATCCCCGTTTAACCTCACCACCCCTAGCTTAATCAGTCTATATACCACCGTCGTAAGCTCACCCTGTGAAGGCCCAATAGTAAGCAAGATGGGCACAACCCAACACGTCAGGTCGAGGTGTAGCACATGGGGCGGGAAGAAATGGGCTACATTTTCTGCCCAACAGAATACCAACGAATAACGACATGAAACTGTCGTTTAAAGGAGGATTTAGCAGTAAAAAGAAAATAGAGAGTTCTTTTGAAGCCGGCCCTGGGGCGCGCACACACCGCCCGTCACTCTCCACTATAACTTTCTTACAAAAGAATAAAATACAAGATTAAATAATACTAATTACCCCAACAGTGGAGACAAGTCGTAACACGGTAAGTGTACCGGAAGGTGCACTTGGAACAACCAGAGCGTAGCTAAGAAGACCAAAGCACCTCACTTACACTGAGACGATACCCGTGCAAGCCGGGTCGCACTGAGCCATAAAGCTAGCCAGACAACCCGCCCAAACGCACACAAATATATAGCCGCAAAAAACCAGAATAAATTAACTAAACCATTTTTCCCCCTTAGTATGTGAGACAGAAAAGGACAAAACCTGAGCAATAGAAAAAGTACCGTAAGGGAAAGCTGAAAGAGATATGAAACAGCCCACTAAAGCACAAAAAAGCAGAGACTAAATCTCGTACCTTTTGCATCATGATCTAGCCAGAACACCCAGGCAAAGAGCCCTATAGTCTGGCCCCCCGAAACTAAGTGAGCTACTCCGAGACAGCATATTAGAGCCAACCCGTCTCTGTGGCAAAAGAGTGGGAAGATCTCCGAGTAGAGGTGATAAACCTAACGAACTAAGTGATAGCTGGTTGCTTAGGAAATGGACATAAGTTCAGCTCTATGCCCCTCTCAGATCAAAATAATAAGAATTATAAGAGCATGAGAAGACATAAAAGTTAGCTAGAGGAGGTACAGCTCCTCTAGAAAAGAACACAATCTTTACGGAAGGATAAGGATCACATTAAACAAGGTACTCCGCCACAGTGGGCCTAAGAGCAGCCACCTGAATAGAAAGCGTTGAAGCTCAAGCAGAAAAATACAAACCTATTATCCTGATATTTACTCCAATTCCTCCAACAGTACTAAGCCATTCTATGCCTTCATAGAAGCGATAATGCTAGAATCAGTAATAAGGGGGCACGACCCCCTCCAGGCACATGTGTAAGTCAGATCGGACACACCACTGACAAATAACAGAACCCAACCAAAGAGGGCACTGCAAACTAAAAAAGCATCAAGAAAAACCTGCAACCTCAAATCGTTGACCCAACACAGGAGTGCCAACACGGAAAGACTCAATGAAGAAAGAAGGAACTCGGCAACCACGGGCCCCGCCTGTTTACCAAAAACATGGCCTCTTGCAACCCACAAATAAGAGGTCCAACCTGCCCAGTGACAATAAGTTTAACGGCCGCGGTATTTTAACCGTGCTAAGGTAGCGTAATCACTTGTCTTTTAAATGAAGACCCGTATGAAAGGTGTCACGAGGGCCCTCCTGTCTCCTACTCCAAGTCTATGAAATTGATCTGCCCGTGCAGAAGCGGGCATACCCCCATAAGACGAGAAGACCCTGTGGAGCTTAAGACTATAACCAATCATGCCTAGTAACCTACCCACCAAACGGCACAAAAGGTCCAATAAGCTTAATGACAATGGTTTACTGTCTTCGGTTGGGGCGACCATGGGGGACAGAAAAGCCCCCAAGAAGAAGCAGGGGACCAATTACACCGATCCCTAAGAGTTAAGAGCTACAACTCTAAACAACAGAAATATCTGACTAATAATGATCCAGGTAATAAACCTGATCAACGGACCAAGTTACCCCAGGGATAACAGCGCAATCCTTTCCCAGAGCCCATATCGCCGAAAGGGTTTACGACCTCGATGTTGGATCAGGACATCCTGGTGGCGAAAATTCTACCAAGGGTTCGTTTGTTCAACGATTAAAGTCCTACGTGATCTGAGTTCAGACCGGAGCAATCCAGGTCGGTTTCTATCTATGTATTTCCCCTTCCCAGTACGAAAGGACCGGAAGGAGGAGGGCCAATGTTTAAAACACGCCCCACCTCTACTTAATGAAAACAACTAAAATATTAAAGAGGAACATACACCGCAGCCCAAGACAAGGGCTAGCTGAGATGGCAGAGCCTGGTAATTGCAAAAGACCTAAGTCCTTTCCCCCAGAGGTTCAACTCCTCTTCTCAGCTATTTAACAAATGAACGAATGAGTAATCCTAATCGCCAACCCCCTCCTGTGTATTGTACCAGTACTGCTAGCAGTAGCTTTTCTAACTCTACTAGAACGGAAAGTTCTAGGCTACATACAACTACGAAAAGGTCCCAACATCGTAGGCCCATATGGCCTCCTACAACCAGTAGCCGACGGAGTTAAACTCTTTATTAAAGAGCCAGTACGACCATACGCCTCCTCCCCCATTCTATTTTTAGCCACACCAATACTAGCCCTCACCCTAGCTATAACCCTATGAATCCCAATGCCCATTCCATACCCAATTACAGACCTTAACCTAGGCATTCTTTTTATTCTAGCCCTATCCAGCCTAGCAGTCTACTCTATTCTAGGCTCCGGATGAGCTTCCAACTCAAAATATGCCCTAATTGGAGCCTTACGCGCAGTTGCCCAAACCATCTCATATGAAGTAAGCCTAGGACTCATTGTATTATCGACTATTATCTTCGTAGGAAGCTTTACACTCCACACATTTAACGTAGCCCAAGAAGCCACATGACTCCTACTGCCCAGCTGACCTTTAGCAGCAATATGATATATCTCAACATTAGCAGAGACAAATCGGGCCCCATTTGACCTCACAGAAGGAGAATCAGAGCTAGTGTCAGGCTTCAACGTAGAATATGCAGGAGGCCCATTCATACTATTCTTCCTGGCCGAATACGCCAACATCCTCCTAATAAATACACTCTCCACCATCCTATTTTTAGGGGCCGCACATAACCCCCTACTACCAGAAATCACCGCTGCAAATCTCATAACAAAAGCTGCACTACTTTCTGTCCTATTCCTTTGAGTTCGCGCCTCCTATCCACGATTTCGATATGATCAACTAATACACCTAGTATGAAAAAACTTCCTGCCAGTAACCCTAGCCCTGATCCTATGACACCTAGCGCTACCTCTATCCATAGCAGGCATCCCCCCACAAACATAAACGGAAGTGTGCCCGAATGCCCAAGGACCACTTTGATAGAGTGGATAATAGGGGTTCAAGTCCCCTCACTTCCTTAGAAAAAGGGGGTTCGAACCCCTCCCTAAGAGATCAAAACTCTTCGTGCTTCCAATACACCACTTCCTAGTAAAGTCAGCTAAACAAGCTTTCGGGCCCATACCCCGAGAATGTGGGTTAAACCCCCTCCTTTGCTAATGAACCCCTACGTACTCACCATCCTAATCTCAAGCCTAGGAATCGGCACCACACTAACATTTGCCAGCTCCCACTGACTCCTAGCCTGAATAGGCCTTGAAATTAATACCCTAGCAATTATTCCACTAATAACCAAACAACACCACCCACGAGCCGTAGAAGCCGCAACCAAATATTTCCTTACCCAAGCCACAGCCGCCGCAATAATTCTCTTTGCCAGCACAACAGACGCATGAATCTCAGGCCAATGAGACATCCTTCAAATCTCACACCCATTTTCAACCACAATTATTATAATAGCACTAGCCCTAAAAATCGGCCTAGCCCCAGCACACTTCTGACTGCCAGAGGTCTTACAAGGCTTAGACCTAACAACAGGTCTAATTTTATCTACCTGACAAAAACTAGCCCCATTCGCCCTAATCTACCAAATCGCCCCAAACATCAATCCAACCCTTCTAGTTACACTAGGTATTACATCAGCCATAGTAGGCGGCTGAGGGGGCCTAAACCAAACACAACTACGAAAAATCCTAGCCTATTCATCAATTGCCCACCTAGGCTGAATAATCATTATTTTACACTTCATACCAAGCCTCACCCTGCTCAACCTAGTCATCTATATCCTAATAACATCAGCAATATTCCTAACCATCAAAACCCTCTCCGCCACCAAAATCAACACACTAGCCACTAAATGAACAAAAACCCCAACCCTATCAGCCCTCGCAATACTAAGCCTACTCTCACTAGGAGGCCTCCCCCCACTAACAGGCTTCATACCAAAATGGCTTATTTTACAAGAATTAACTAAACAAGAACTCCCCCTCATCGCCACAGTAATAGCTATAAGCGCCCTACTTAGCCTCTTCTTCTACCTACGACTATGTTACACAATAAGCCTAACTATTTCACCCAACACCAATAATTCAACTTCCCCATGACGCTTTAAATCCACCCAAACATCCCTCCCCATAGCAATTACACTCACCACCTCCCTCACCCTGCTACCGATCACCCCAGCCATCATAGCCCTCACATCCTAGAGACTTAGGATAATTAGACCAAAAGCCTTCAAAGCTTTAAGCAGGAGTTAAAATCTCCTAGTCCCTGATAAGACCTGCAGGACTTTATCCCACATCTTCTAAATGCAACTCAGACACTTTAATTAAGCTAAGGCCTTACTAGATGAGTAGGCCTTGATCCTACAATCTCTTAGTTAACAGCTAAGCGCTCAAACCAACGAGCTTTCATCTACCCTTCCTCCCGCCGCTACGCGAACGAGGCGGGAGGAAGCCCCGGCAGGCGGTAGCCTGCACCTTCAGATTTGCAATCTGACGTGTCATACACCACAGAGCTTGATAGGAAGAGGACTTAAACCTCTATATATGGAGCTACAATCCACCGCTTAAACCTTCAGCCATCCTACCCGTGGCAATCACTCGATGATTCTTCTCAACCAACCACAAAGACATCGGCACCCTATACCTAGTATTTGGTGCTTGAACCGGAATAGCTGGCACTGCACTGAGCCTTCTTATCCGAGCAGAACTAAACCAACCTGGGGCCTTGCTTGGCGACGACCAGATTTATAATGTCATCGTTACTGCACATGCCTTCGTAATAATTTTCTTCATGGTAATACCAATTATAATCGGAGGGTTCGGCAACTGACTAATCCCACTCATGCTAGGCGCCCCAGACATGGCGTTCCCCCGAATAAATAACATAAGCTTCTGACTACTACCCCCATCCTTCCTCCTTCTTCTTGCTTCTTCAGGAGTAGAAGCCGGGGTTGGAACCGGATGAACGGTCTATCCACCACTAGCCAGTAATTTAGCCCATGCCGGGGCCTCTGTTGATCTAGCCATCTTTTCCCTTCACTTGGCAGGAGTATCCTCTATTCTAGGCTCAATTAATTTCATCACCACAATTATTAATATAAAACCACCAGCAATTTCCCAGTACCAAACCCCACTATTTATCTGATCCCTGCTAGTAACCACAGTACTACTCCTACTCTCCCTGCCAGTTCTGGCTGCAGGCATTACTATACTATTGACAGACCGAAATCTGAACACAACATTCTTCGACCCAGCCGGAGGAGGAGACCCCATTCTATATCAACACCTCTTCTGATTCTTTGGACACCCAGAAGTATATATTCTTATCCTACCAGGCTTCGGAATAATCTCACATATCGTCGCCTACTACGCTGGCAAAAAAGAGCCATTCGGATATATGGGCATGGTCTGAGCAATAATGGCTATCGGACTTCTAGGCTTCATTGTATGAGCCCACCACATATTTACAGTAGGAATAGACGTAGATACCCGAGCTTACTTTACATCGGCAACCATAATTATTGCCATTCCAACCGGAGTAAAAGTATTTAGCTGACTGGCCACCCTATACGGCGGCTCAATCAAATGGGAAGCCCCATTCCTATGAGCCCTAGGATTTATTTTCTTATTTACAGTAGGTGGCCTAACCGGCATTATTCTAGCCAATTCTTCCCTAGACATCATCCTACACGACACCTACTACGTTGTTGCACACTTCCACTATGTACTATCAATAGGAGCTGTATTTGCGATTATGGGAGGATTCGTACACTGATTCCCACTATTCTCTGGATATACCCTACACGGCACATGAACTAAAATCCACTTTGGAGTAATATTTATTGGAGTAAACCTCACATTCTTCCCACAACATTTCCTAGGCCTTGCCGGAATACCACGACGATACTCTGACTACCCAGATGCCTATACACTATGAAACACCGTCTCATCATTTGGGTCCCTAATTTCTCTAATCGCTGTCGTCATGTTCCTATTCATTTTATGAGAAGCATTTGCCGCCAAACGAGAGGTCCTATCGGTAGAGATAACCACAACAAACTCCGAGTGACTATACGGCTGCCCCCCACCATATCACACATTCGAGGAGCCAGCTTTTGTACAAGTACAGACAGGACACCGAGAAAGGAAGGAATCGAACCCCCGTATGCTGGTTTCAAGCCAGCCGCAAAACCATTCTGCCACTTTCTTACACAGCTTATAAGGTACTAGTAAAATGATCATTACACCACCTTGTCAAGGTGGAATTGTAGGTTAAACCCCTGCGTACCTTAATTAATGGCCCATCCCTCACAATTAGGACTCCAAGACGCAGCATCCCCAGTAATGGAAGAATTAATTCACTTCCACGACCACGCACTTATGGTTATTTACCTAATCAGCAGCTTCGTACTTTATATTATTGTAGCTGTAGTATCAACAAAACTAACCAACAAACACGCCCACGACTCACAAGAAATTGAGATTGTCTGAACCATCCTCCCAGCAGTTATTCTAATCCTAATCGCCCTCCCTTCACTACGAATTCTTTACCTAATAGACGAAATTAATAATCCACACCTAACAGTTAAAGCCATTGGTCACCAGTGATATTGAAGCTACGAGTACACCGACTATAAAGACTTAGCCTTTGACTCATACATAGTACCAACACAAGACCTAACTCCAGGCCAATTCCGACTACTAGAAGTAGATCACCGAATGGTAATCCCAACGGAGTCACCAATCCGAATACTTATTACAGCCGAAGATGTCCTCCACTCATGAGCTGTCCCCGCGATAGGAGTAAAAATAGACGCAGTCCCAGGACGACTTAATCAAGCCACATTCATCGCCTCCCGACCTGGAGTTTACTATGGACAATGTTCTGAAATCTGCGGTGCAAACCACAGCTTCATGCCAATCGTTGTTGAAGCAGTCCCACTAAAACACTTTGAAGACTGATCCACCTCTATACTAGAAGACGCCTCACTAAGAAGCTATATAAGGAGCAGCGTTAGCCTTTTAAGCTAAAGATAGGTGACTACCAACCACCCCTAGTGACATGCCACAACTCAACCCAGCCCCATGATTCCTAATCCTTATCTTCTCGTGACTTGTGTTTTTAACCGTAATTCCACAAAAAATTATGCAACACAACTTCCTAAATGAGCCGGCCCCACGAACCGCCAAAGAATATACCTCAGCCCCCTGAACCTGACCATGACACTAAGCTTTTTTGACCAATTTTCAATTACAGCATACCTAGGCATCCCACTAATTGCCTTAGCACTTACCCTCCCATGAATTTTATTCCCAGCCCCTAAAAACCGATGCCTAAATAACCGCCTCCTAACTCTACAAGCATGGTTTATTCGACAATTTACACACCAGCTTTTCCTACCAATTAATCAAGGGGGCCATAAATGAGCGCTTCTCCTAGCTTCATTCCTAGTTTTCCTGATCACCCTTAACCTCCTAGGAATTTTACCCTACACCTTTACCCCAACCACTCAACTATCCATAAATATGGGATTCGCAATTCCTCTATGACTGGCAACAGTCCTAATTGGGGTACGACACCAATTAACCCACACACTAGCCCACTTCCTACCAGTAGGTACTCCAGGGCCCCTAATCCCAATTTTAATTATTATCGAAACCATTAGCCTGTTTATTCGACCTATCGCCTTAGGCGTTCGTTTAACAGCCAACCTAACAGCAGGCCACCTCCTAATTCAACTCATCAGCACAGCTGCCTTCCACATATTCTTCATAATACCAACAGTATCAGCATTAACAATAGTTCTTCTCCTCCTACTCTCAGTTCTAGAACTTGCAGTCGCAGTAATTCAAGCTTACGTCTTTGTACTACTAGTAAGCCTATACCTGCAAGAATCCGTATAATGGCCCACCAAGCACATGCATACCATATAGTAGACCCAAGCCCTTGACCCCTAACCGGGGCAGCCGCTGCTTTCCTAACAACATCAGGCCTAGCTGTCTGATTCCACTACCACTCCCTCACATTAATTTCCTTAGGCCTTATTCTAATACTTCTAACCATATATCAATGATGACGCGATGTCGTCCGAGAAGGAACATTCCTCGGAAGCCACACACCCCCCGTACAAAAAGGCTTACGATATGGAATAATTTTATTTATTACATCAGAAGTATTCTTCTTTCTAGGCTTCTTCTGAGCATTCTTCCACTCAAGCCTCGCACCCACTCCAGAACTAGGAGGCTGCTGACCACCCACAGGAATCTCCCCCCTAGACCCATTTGAAGTACCACTTCTAAATACAGCAGTCCTCCTGGCATCCGGCGTCACCGTAACATGAGCTCACCATAGTCTCATGGAAGGAGAACGAAAAGAAGCCATTCAAGCCCTAGCCCTAACCATTCTTCTTGGCGGCTACTTTACAGCGCTCCAAGCAATAGAATATTACGAAGCCCCATTCACAATTGCAGATGGAGTATACGGCTCAACATTCTTCGTGGCTACAGGCTTCCATGGCCTACACGTAATTATCGGAACAACATTCCTAGCAGTCTGCCTACTACGACAAATCAAATACCACTTCACATCCCAGCACCACTTTGGATTTGAGGCAGCCGCCTGATATTGACACTTCGTTGACGTAGTCTGACTATTCCTATACGTCTCAATCTACTGATGAGGATCATAATCCTTCTAGTATCAACGTTAGTACAAGTGACTTCCAATCACTTAGTCTTGGTTAAAACCCAAGGAAGGATAATGAACATAATTACCGCCATAATAATTATTGCAGTACTACTTTCCTGCGCCCTAGCAGCAATTTCATTTTGGCTACCACAAATAAACCCAGACACGGAAAAACTTTCCCCCTACGAATGTGGCTTCGACCCCCTAGGCTCCGCCCGACTACCGTTCTCCCTACGATTTTTCCTAGTCGCTATCCTCTTCCTACTATTTGACCTAGAAATCGCCCTCCTCCTACCCCTCCCATGAGGAGACCAGCTCCTGACACCAACACACACATTCCTATGGGCCACAGCAATCCTTGTTCTACTTACATTAGGCCTCATCTATGAGTGAATTCAAGGTGGCCTAGAATGAGCTGAATAGATAATTAGTCCAAAGAAAGACCTCTGATTTCGGCTCAGAAAAATATGGTTCAACTCCATAATTATCTTATGACACCAGTACACTTCAGTTTTAGCTCAGCATTTATTCTAGGGCTAATGGGATTAGCATTCCACCGAACCCATCTACTCTCTGCCCTATTATGCCTAGAGGGCATGATATTATCCCTATTTATTGCTCTATCCATCTGATCTCTTCAGCTAGAAACAACAGCATATTCAGCAGCCCCAATACTCCTCCTGGCATTCTCAGCCTGTGAAGCAAGCGCAGGCCTTGCCCTCCTAGTCGCCACCGCTCGAACCCACGGCACCGACCACCTCCAAAACTTAAACCTACTACAATGCTAAAAATCTTAATCCCAACACTCATACTATTTCCAACGGCCTGGTTAACACCAAAAACATGACTATGAGCCACCACCACAGCCCAAAGTCTATTGATTGCACTACTAAGCCTTAGCTGATTAAAATGAAGCTCAGAAACTGGCTGAGCTTCTTCCAACACCTACCTGGCCACAGACCCCCTGTCTACACCCCTACTTGTCCTAACATGCTGACTCCTCCCCCTCATAATTTTAGCCAGCCAAAATCACATTACCCCCGAACCTATTAACCGACAACGAACTTACATCACCCTATTAATTTCCCTACAAGCTTTCTTAATTATAGCCTTTGGGGCGACAGAAATCATTATATTTTATGTTATATTTGAAGCCACCCTCATCCCGACACTTATCATCATCACACGATGAGGAAATCAGTCAGAACGCCTAAACGCTGGAACCTACTTCCTATTTTATACCCTTGCCGGGTCCCTGCCCCTCTTAGTAGCCCTATTGATTTTACAAAAAGACTTAGGCACACTATCAATATTAACAATACAATACTACAGCCCAACAAAAACAACCACATGAGGAGATAATATCTGGTGAGCAGGTTGCATTCTAGCCTTCCTAGTAAAAATACCACTATATGGCGTACACTTATGACTCCCAAAAGCCCACGTAGAAGCCCCCATCGCAGGCTCAATAGTACTGGCCGCTGTTTTACTAAAACTTGGGGGATACGGCATGATACGTATAATAGTAATATTAACCCCCCTTACTAAGGAACTAGCATACCCATTTATTATCTTAGCCCTATGAGGTATTATTATAACAGGTTCAATCTGCCTACGACAAACCGATCTAAAATCCATAATTGCCTACTCATCCGTCAGCCACATGGGCCTAGTCGCAGCTGGAATCCTAACTCAAACGCCCTGAGGTTTTACAGGCGCAATCATCCTAATGATTGCTCACGGCCTGGTATCATCCGCCTTATTCTGCCTAGCCAACACAAACTACGAACGAACCCACAGCCGAGCCCTCCTTCTTGCCCGAGGCCTACAAATAATTCTACCACTAATAGCTGCCTGATGATTCATTGCCAACCTAGCCAACCTGGCACTACCCCCTCTCCCAAACCTGATAGGAGAACTAATAATTATTACCTCTATATTTAACTGGTCCTACTGAACACTTACCTTAACAGGCCTGGGCACCCTAATTACAGCAGCCTACTCCCTCTATATATTTCTAATAACGCAACGAGGCCCAACTCCAGCACACACAATTACCCTACAACCCTCACATACCCGAGAGCATCTGCTCATAGCACTCCACTTAATCCCAGTCTTGCTCCTCGTGTCAAAACCAGAGCTTATGTGAGGCTGATGCTTCTGTAAATATAGTTTAAACAAAACATTAGATTGTGATTCTAAAGACAGAAGTTAAAATCTTCTTATTCACCAAGAGAGGCAGGTTGCGCTAAGGACTGCTAATCCCCAAGCCCCATGGTTCAAGCCCATGGCTCACTTAGCCCCTAAAGGATAATAGTTCATCCGTTGGTCTTAGGAACCAAAGACTCTTGGTGCAACTCCAAGTAGCGGCTATGCACCCTACAGTCTTAATCTTTAACTCCAGCCTACTAATCATCTTCGCCCTCCTCGCATACCCTGTGCTAACAACCCTATCCCCAAACCCATTAAACAAGAACTGAGCCTCTGCCCATGTCACAGCCGCTGTCAAATGAGCCTTCCTAACAAGCCTCATCCCACTGTCCATTTTCCTAGACCAAGGAATAGAAACTATTACAACCAACTGACACTGAATAAACACAATAACCTTCGACATCAACACAAGCTTTAAATTCGACCATTATTCTATTATCTTCACACCAGTAGCCCTATATGTTACATGATCAATCCTCGAATTCGCATCATGGTATATACATGCAGACCCAAATATAAACCGATTTTTCAAATACCTTCTACTCTTCTTAATCGCAATAATCACCCTAGTTACCGCCAACAATATGTTCCAATTATTCATCGGCTGAGAGGGCGTAGGAATTATATCCTTCCTACTAATCGGCTGATGATACGGCCGTGCCGACGCCAACACCGCTGCACTACAGGCAGTAGTTTATAATCGAGTTGGAGACATTGGCCTCATCCTAGCAATAGCCTGAGTTGCAATAAACCTAAACTCATGAGAAATTCAACAGATATTTATTCTCTCAAAAAACATGGACCTCACCCTCCCCCTAATAGGATTAATCCTAGCTGCAACAGGAAAGTCCGCCCAATTTGGACTACACCCCTGACTCCCCTCCGCCATAGAAGGCCCAACCCCAGTCTCCGCCCTACTGCACTCAAGCACAATAGTTGTCGCTGGCATCTTCCTTCTAATCCGCCTTCACCCCCTTATAGAAAATAACCAAACAGCTCTAACCACCTGCCTATGCCTAGGAGCGCTTACTACACTATTTACAGCAACCTGCGCCCTTACCCAAAACGACATCAAAAAAATCGTCGCCTTCTCAACATCAAGTCAACTAGGCCTAATAATGGTAACAATTGGACTCAACCAGCCCCAACTAGCCTTCCTACACATCTGCACACACGCCTTCTTTAAAGCCATACTATTCCTATGCTCAGGCTCAATTATCCACAGCCTAAACGACGAACAAGACATCCGAAAAATAGGAGGTCTCCACAAACTACTCCCATTTACCTCATCCTGCCTGACCATCGGTAGCCTCGCCCTAACCGGCACCCCCTTCCTAGCAGGATTCTTCTCAAAAGACGCAATTATCGAAGCCCTAAACACATCCCACCTAAACGCCTGAGCCCTCACCCTAACCCTTGTAGCCACCTCCTTCACTGCCGTTTATAGCTTCCGAGTAGTATATTTCGCACTAATAGGACACCCACGATTCCTGCCACTCTCCCCAATTAATGAAAATAACCCAACCGTAATTAACCCAATTAAACGACTAGCCTGAGGAAGTATCATTGCAGGACTTCTAATCACATCAGACTTCCTACCTACAAAAACTCCAGTAATAACAGTATCCCCATTACTCAAACTCAGTGCCCTCCTAGTAACTATCACCGGCCTATTTACAGCCATAGCACTAACGGACCTAACATCAAAACAATTCAAGCCTGCACCAAAAATTAACCTACATAACTTTTCCAACATGCTAGGGTATTTCCCACCAGTGATTCACCGTCTAGCCCCAAAAATTAACCTCGCCCTAGGACAACTCGCCGCCACACAGCTTGTGGATCAAACATGATTCGAAAAAGCCGGCCCAAAAGGAATTACCTCAAATCAAATCCCAATAATCAAAACCATCAACAACATACAACAAGGAATAATTAAAACCTATCTTACCATTTTCCTCCTCACAACAGCCCTCGCCACCCTAATAATTTTCGTCACCTAACGGCCCGCAACGCCCCACGACTTAAACCACGAGTCAGTTCTAAAACCACAAATAAAGTAAGCAACAATACTCACCCACAAACCATCAACACCCACCCACCAAAAGAATATATTAACGCCACCCCACTAAAATCACCACGCAATACAGAAAACTCCTTCAGACCCTCCACTGCCAAAGAGCCCCCATATCACCCGCCAGATATCCACGCCCCCACCACCAACACCCCTAAAATATATACTACAACATAACTCAAAACAGACCAATCCCCCCATGCTTCAGGATAAGGCTCCGCAGCCAAAGCCGCAGAATATGCAAACACCACCAGCATCCCTCCCAAATAAATCAAAAACAAAACTAAAGACAAAAAAGACCCCCCATGCCCGACCAACACCCCACACCCAAACGCTGCAGCCAAAACTAACCCCAAAGCAGCAAAATATGGAGCAGGGTTAGAAGCAACAGCTACCAACCCTAACACCAGACCAATTAAAAATACATAAACAAGACTAGCCATTGATTCTACACGGACTTTAACCGAGACCTACGGCCTGAAAAACCGCCGTTGTATTCAACTATAGAAACCCTAATGACCAGCCTACGAAAAACCCACCCAATCGCAAAAATTGTAAACGACTCATTCATTGACCTCCCGGCCCCATCAAACATTTCAGCCTGATGAAACTACGGCTCTCTACTCGGACTATGCTTAATTACACAAATCTTAACAGGCCTATTCCTAGCCATACACTACACCTCAGACATTTCAACAGCCTTCTCCTCAGTTGCACACATCTGTCGAGACGTTAACTACGGCTGACTAATCCGAAATATACACGCCAACGGAGCCTCCTTCTTCTTCATCTGCATTTACCTCCATGTTGCTCGAGGCCTCTACTATGGCTCATACCTATACATAGAAACCTGAAACATCGGAGTTATTCTACTCCTTCTAGTTATAATAACAGCTTTCGTAGGATATGTACTCCCATGAGGCCAAATATCATTCTGAGGGGCTACAGTAATTACAAACCTCCTCTCAGCAGTCCCCTACATTGGAGACGCCCTAGTCCAATGAATTTGAGGAGGATTCTCAGTTGACAACGCAACCCTAACCCGATTCTTTGCATTCCACTTCCTATTCCCATTCGCCATTGCAGGAGCCGCTATCCTACATCTCCTATTCCTGCACGAAACCGGATCAAATAACCCAGCAGGCCTAAACTCCGACGCAGACAAAATCCCGTTCCACCCATACTTCTCATACAAAGACCTACTAGGCTTTATCATTATACTAGTAGCCCTCATCTCCCTAGCCCTGTTCTCCCCAAACCTCCTAGGAGACCCAGAAAACTTCACACCAGCCAACCCACTAGTAACCCCACCCCACATTAAACCAGAATGATATTTCCTATTTGCATACGCCATCCTACGGTCCATCCCAAACAAACTAGGAGGCGTACTAGCCCTACTATTCTCAATCCTAGTACTTATAGTAGTCCCAATCCTCCACACCTCAAAAATACGAGGTCTAACCTTCCGCCCTCTCTCCCAATTCCTATTCTGAGCCCTAGTAGCAGACATGGCCGTACTCACATGAATCGGAGGAATGCCCGTAGAACACCCATTCATCATCATCGGACAAATCGCCTCCGTCCTATACTTTGGCCTCTTCATTGTTCTCATCCCCCTAGCAGGGCACATTGAAAACAAAATCCTACGACTCAACTGCCCTAGTAGCTTAGTATTAAAGCACCGGTCTTGTAATCCGGAGATCGAAGGTTAAAATCCTCCCTAGCGCCATCAGAGGAAGGAGAGTTTAACTCCTACCCTTAACTCCCAAAGCTAAGATTCTAATTAAAACTACCCTCTGACCGCCCGCGCGCCCCAATGTACTCTACATATATATATACATTAATTGCACTTACACATGTAAACGTACCAAGCATTGTATAAGACACAATTGGCTTTACACCCATCATGTACTAATACATGTTATACATAGTATGTACTAGTACATATATGTATAATTTTACAGGTCAATGTGTAGTACATGTGTATGTACTAGTACATATTATGCATAATTATACATAATATGTACTAGTACATGCTATGTACTAGTACATATTATGCATAATTATACATAACATGTACTAGTACATGTATGTATAATTTTACAGGTCAATGTGTAGTACATGTGTATGTACTAGTACATATTATGCATAATTATACATGGTATGTATTAGTACATTCTATGTATGATTTTACATTTCCATGCATTAGTACATACTATGCATTATCGTACATAAGACATATGCCTCTAATTTAGATACAATGGAATTAACATGAATCGTCCGGACAAAGGCATTAAAATGGACTTTTACCATAAAATTCTTTCGTCCTAATTTAAATATTGAAATCATTCAATCGCCCAATTCTTTGTTCAGTATGGCTATGGACTTTTAACAGTAATGAAATATCCGAGATTATGCACAGTAAGAGATCACCAACGATTTAAGCAGGAATATACAGTCCATGTAAGGTCAGGGACAATTATCGTGGGGGTAACACAACTGAACTATTTCTGGCATCTGGCTCCTTCGTCAGGAACATATATTGGAATTTCCATAAACAGTGATTTTTTGCACATTGACTAATGCGGTTAACCATAACTTCGTTACCCACCATGCCGAGCATTCTCTTCGCCATCTGGTAGTTTTTATTTTTCTTTGGCTTTTCATCCACATGTGCGACTGCCCTCTAAGAATTTCAATTAAGGTTGGACAATCACTAAATGGGTCGATGAATAATGGTGAATGGTGTAAAGACATATCTTTATATAACCACATATTTCTATATCAGGTGCATAGTGATTCATTCACCATAATTCTAAGTCTCCCCCTCCACGCCTCGCGCGCGACAAACCCCCCCTACCCCCCCAATGTCCTTAACTCCTATTAACTCCTGCCAAACCCCTAAAACAGGAAAAGCTAGAACACTGATTTTCCACAACCACACCATTTAAATACACGAAAATTTTTTGTATATATATAGTTAAAAAATGTATTTTTCATGTCACAGAAAACCCCCTACCTCCAAGACCAACGTCCGCAAAATCCTGTCAAACCA